AAAGCTTTTAACGCTGCCCAATATCCTTTCCTTTTCCAAATATTTTTACGAATACGCTTTTTTGATATCGAAGTACGTTTTTTTGGAACTGCCATTTTAAAATGAAGAAGTTACTCATTGTTATAGTTGGATGTGAAAGACATCTATTGTTCAAAACAAATTATTATTTCTTATTCATTATCTATTTTTTTCTTTAAATAAGATTCTATTCAAAAAAAAAAAAAAAAAATATAGATATGTCAAAGATCCGTGAAATTTGGATCAAAATCAAAAATTACTCGAAATAACAAAATTTTGATTCCATACACTATTCGTAAAACCTAAATTTTTCGTTTGGAACTTTTAGTTCTCGTTGTTTATCTCTCAAAGTTATATCTTTAGAATCTGCTATGGCATAGAAATCAAATCAATCAAACTTAATAAAATCAATAAAAAACCTAAAAGACTTTTATTTTTGTTATTCTATACTTTATTTACATGTAATAAAATACTTCAAAGGCTTGTAAACTTTTGCTTAATAAATTGAGTTTTTTTGTTTTGATAAAAAATACACCTAAATTCAATTTTAAAATTCGAGTGAGACTAGTAATAAATCTGTTAAAGGCTACGTGGTTTGATAAAAAATATATCAGTCATTTTTTATTCTTTCTCGATAAAAAAGTTCATTTTAGATCTATAATCTTCTAAAATTTACTAATAAATTGAAATGGAAAACAATGAATCCCATAATGAATTAGTTAATGAGTTGAAATAAACTAACTAAAATCAAGAGTTTTTATTTCATTAGACCGATGACCTTAGTTAATCCTATAATTCATATCAGGATCAAGTACTCTTTTTAGCCCAAATTTTTATCCTTGTTCTACAAATATAAATTCTTATTATTATTACGATAAATTATCATAATAATAATAAGAATTTATATTTTCATTTTATAAGTATTTGTTTTTATATGTCGCTTGATCATATCATTTGACCAATTATAACTTCTTGTTTTGAATATTTGAACGATTTTGAAAAGACTCAGAATAAATACTAATCTAAAATTATTAAATAAGTTAGTGCATATATTGATTTTTTATTGACTTTTTCGAAAGAGGTAAAATCCGGTGAATCGGAAACAATTAATTAAGAAAAAAAAACTTTTTTTATGGAACAGATATATCAATATGCGTGGATAATACCTTTTCTTCCACTTCCAGTTCCTATGTTAATAGGGTTGGGACTTCTTCTTTTTCCGACGGCAACAAAAAGTCTTCGTCGTATGTGGGCTTTTCAAAGCGTTTTATTGTTAAGTATAGTCATGATTTTTTCCATGAATCTGTCTATTCAGCAAATAAATAGCAGTTCTGTCTATCAATATGTATGGTCTTGGATTATCAATAATGATTTTTCTTTAGAATTCGGATACTTGATCGATCCACTTACTTCTATTATGTCAATATTAATCACTACTGTTGGAATTATGGTTCTTATTTATAGTGATAATTATATGTCTCATGATCACGGATATTTGAGATTTTTTGCTTATATGAGTTTTTTCAGTACTTCCATGTTGGGATTAGTTACTAGTTCAAATTTGATACAAATTTATATCTTTTGGGAATTAGTTGGAATATGTTCGTATCTATTAATAGGGTTTTGGTTCACACGACCTGTTGCAGCAAAGGCTTGTCAAAAAGCGTTTGTAACTAATCGTGTGGGCGATTTTGGTTTATTATTAGGCATTTTAGGGTTTTATTGGGTAACGGGGAGTTTCGAATTTCGTGATTTATTCCAAATATTCAATAACTTGATTTATAATAATGAAGTAAATTTTGTATTTGTTACTTTGTGCGCTGTTCTATTATTTGCCGGTGCCGTTGCTAAATCTGCACAATTTCCCCTTCATGTATGGTTACCTGATGCAATGGAAGGGCCGACTCCTATTTCCGCTCTTATACATGCTGCTACGATGGTAGCAGCGGGAATTTTTCTTGTAGCTCGACTTATGCCTCTTTTCATAGTCATACCCCACATAATGAATTTTATCTCTTTGATAGGGATAATAACAGTTTTTTTAGGAGCCACTTTAGCTCTTGCTCAAAAAGACATTAAGAGGGGTTTAGCCTATTCCACAATGTCTCAATTGGGTTATATGATGTTAGCTCTAGGTATGGGGTCGTATCGCAGTGCTTTATTTCATTTGATTACTCATGCTTATTCTAAAGCATTATTGTTTTTAGGATCGGGATCCGTTATTCATTCAATGGAAACTCTTGTTGGATATTGTCCAAAAAAAAGTCAGAATATGGTGCTTATGGGAGGTTTAACAAAACATGTACCAATTACTAAAAATTCTTTTTTATTAGGTACACTTTCTCTTTGCGGTATTCCACCCCTTGCTTGTTTTTGGTCCAAAGATGAAATTCTTAATGATAGTTGGTTGTATTCACCTATTTTTGCAATAATAGCTTGGTCTACGGCGGGATTAACCGCATTTTATATGTTTCGGATCTAT